TTATTCTTATATAATAAAATTATATAATACGGTTCAATAAATATAATTAAATATATTAAATATTTAATTTATTATAAATTTTATAATATATTAAATATTTAATTATATATATATATATATTAATATATAAAATAATTGAATTTTAAAAATATTATAATATTAATTTATTAATTCTTATTATAATATAAAAAAATTTCTTATTTATTAATAATTATTTAACTTAATATTAGTGAAAGATAGAGAGAGAATATATAAAATTTAATAATTTCTAATAAATTTTTATATATAAAAAAAAAAAAAAAAAATCTATATGAAAAAATTATATATATAAATAAATTTTTATAGTTTGAAAATTTTAATTTAAGTTTATTTTACATATAAATTATAGTGTTAATTTTTAATTATTTAAATAATTTTTAATATAAATAGTAGTAATTATTATTAAAAATTTAAGAAATTAAGATTTAGTAATATTTAATTGTTATTAACAAATTTTGTGCCAGCAGTTGCGGTTAAACAAAAAATAATTTAAATTTTATCAGTATTTAATAAATATTAATTTAAAATAAAAATAATTAATTATTAAGTGAAATTTTTAATTAATAAAAAAATTTTTATAAAATATGAATTAAAAAATTTTATAAAAAACTAGGATTAGATACCCTATTATTAAAAATTAATTTAAAATACTAAAATAGTATATAATTATTTATAAAAACTTAAATAATTTGGCGGTATTTTAGTTCATTTAGAGGAATCTGTCTAATAATTGATAATCCACGAGTAAATTTACTTAGTTAATAAATTTTGTATATCGTTGTTAAAAAAATATTTTTTAATAAAAATAATATTTAAAAATTTATTTTAGAAATTAATTCAGATCAAGATGCAGATTATAATTAAGAATATGATGGATTACAATAGAAAAAATAAATGAATAATATTTTGTAAGAAATATTTGAAGGTGGATTTAAATGTAATTTTATTTAATTTAATAAAATGAATAAAAATTGGAATATGTACATATTGCCCGTCGCTTTCATTAATAAATTGGAATAAGTCGTAACAAAGTAGAGGTACTGGAAAGTGTTTCTAGAAAAAACAAATTAGAGCTTGAGATTAAGTATTTCATTTACATTGAAAAGATATTAAATTTAATTAATTTGAGGGGGAAAAATTAATAGATAAAAGTAAAAAAAAAATTTTTAATAAAAATATTTAGGGGGTTAAAGTATTTTTAAAGAAAAAATTAATAAATTTATAGTTAAGTAGTATTGTGAAAGAATTTTGAAATAAATGAAAATTAATTTTTTATAAAGTAAATTTTATTTATTGTATCTTGTGTATCAGAGTTTATTAATAAAATATTATGGGTAAAGTTTTCTCGAATTTTAAAGAGTTAATTAATTAATAAAGTTAATGTTGAATAATTATTTTAAATAATTAATTAGAAATGAAATGTTAATCGTTTTAAAATATATCTAGTTTTTTTAGAAATAAATTTAATTTAAAATATAAATTATTAATTTTTTTTTAAAAAAAAATTAATAATTTATATTTAATATTTTAAGGGATAAGCTTTAAAATAAAATTTTATAATAATTATTTGTTTATATTAAAATTTTAGAATTTAAATTGTTAAAAAAATTATAATTTTTTATAAAAAATTTAATATAAAATAAAATTTAAAAGTAAAATTTAATTTTTTATAAAAAAATAATTTTTAATGAATAAAAATTAATTATAATGATAAAATTAGTATATATATATACATTATTTGTTTATATAAATATAATAATTATAAAAATAAAGAAAATTATAATAAGGAATTCGGCAAAATTTTATATTCACTTGTTTATCAAAAACATGTCTTTTTGAAAATAATATAAAGTCTAATCTGCCCACTGATAAATTATTAAAGGGCTGCAGTATATTGACTGTACAAAGGTAGCATAATCATTTGTCTCTTAATTGGTGACTTGTATGAAAGATTGGATGAAATATGAACTGTCTCATTTTAATTTATAAAACTTAATTTTTTAGTAAAAAAGCTAAAATAAATTTAAAAGACGAGAAGACCCTATAGAGTTTTATAATTTTATTTAAAAATAAAAAAATATAAATTTTTAAATTAAATTTAATTGAATTATTTTGTTGGGGTGACAAAAAAATTTAATTAACTTTTTTTAAAAAATTACATTGATTTATGAGAAAATGATCCATTAATAATGATTATAAGAAAAAATTACCTTAGGGATAACAGCGTAATTTTTTTTTTTAGGTCAAATAAGAAAAAAAGTTTGCGACCTCGATGTTGGATTAAGATAAAATTTAAATGCAAAAGTTTAAAATTTTGATCTGTTCGATCATTAAAATCTTACATGATCTGAGTTCAAACCGGTGTAAGCCAGGTTGGTTTCTATCTTTAAGAAAATAAAATATTTTAGTACGAAAGGATTAAATATTTAAAATAATTTTTAAAAAAAATGAATATTAATAAATAATTATAATTATATATATATATATATATAACTATTTTGACAGAAAAAATGTAATGATTTTAGAAGTCATAAATATATATGATTAGAATATATATATAGTATATGATAATAAAAGATACTATAATATTTATTTTAAGAATATTGATTATAATTATTGGAGTATTGGTGGGAGTGGCTTTTTTAACTTTATTAGAGCGTAAAGTTTTAGGGTATATTCAAAATCGGAAGGGACCTAATAAAGTGGGGTTTATAGGAATTTTACAGCCTTTTGCTGATGCTATTAAATTATTTACTAAAGAACAAATTTTTCCTAATTATTCAAATTATGTATCTTATTATTTTTCTCCTGTAATAAGATTTGTAGTTTCCTTAATAATTTGAATATTAATACCTTATTATTTTAATATAATTAGATTTAATTTAGGATTTATATTTTTTTTATGTTGTACAAGATTGGGGGTATATACAGTTATAATTGCAGGTTGATCTTCAAATTCAAATTATTCATTGTTAGGAGGTTTACGGGCAGTAGCTCAAACTATTTCTTATGAAGTTAGATTATCTTTAATTATATTATCAAGAATTTTAATAATTATGGATTTTAATTTAATAAAATTTTTTTATTACCAAGAAATAGTATGATTTATTTTTTTTATAATTCCATTGGGGGTTTGTTGGTTATCTTCAAGATTAGCTGAAACTAATCGAACACCTTTTGATTTTGCTGAAGGAGAAAGAGAGTTAGTGTCAGGGTTTAATTTAGAATATAGAAGAGGGGGATTTGCATTAATTTTTTTAGCAGAATATTCAAGAATTTTATTTATAAGAATATTATTTATTTTAATTTATATAGGAGGTTATAATTTAAGATTTTTATTTTATATAAAAATAGTATTTATTTCTTTTATTTTTATTTGAGTACGCGGGACTTTACCTCGTTATCGTTATGATAAATTAATATATTTATCTTGAAAAGGATATTTACCTGTGTCTTTAAATTTTTTAATATTTTTTATTGGGGTAAAAATTTTTTTAATATAAATAATATTTTTAGTATAAATTAATAGAATTATTATTCTTTCTTAAGTTTTCAAAACAAATGCTTATGAACAAGCTCATTAATTTAATTAAAAATTAAATTGTCTCAATATTTACTAATTAATGGATTAATGATAAAATAGGAAAAATATAAGATAGATAATAATTGTCCAGTAAAGATATAAGGGGCTTCAACTGGTCGAGCTCCAATTCATGTTAAAAGACAGATAGTGATAATTATAATTCAAAATAAAATTTGATTTAAGGGGTAAAATTGTAGTCCTTGAATTTTTTTTTTGAAAGTGAAAGGTAAAATAGATAGGATAAGAATAGATATAATTAAAGCAATAACACCTCCTAATTTATTAGGGATAGAGCGAAGAATAGCATATGCAAATAAAAAATATCATTCAGGTTGAATATGAATAGGAGTAACTAATGGATTTGCTGGGGTAAAATTATCTGGATCTCCTAAAAGATAAGGATTATAAAGAATTAAAATAGATAAAAAAAAAATTAATAAAATAAATCCAATTAAGTCTTTAAAAGTAAAATAAGGATGGAAAGGAATTTTATCAATATTTTTATTTAAACCTAAAGGATTATTAGAACCTGTTTGATGAAGAAAAAGTAAATGAATTATAGTTAATATTAAAATAATAAATGGGAGTAAAAAATGAAATGAATAAAATCGTGTTAAAGTAGCATTATCAATAGCAAATCCTCCTCAAATTCAGTTTACTAATGTATTACCTAAATAAGGGATAGCAGAAAGTAAATTAGTAATAACTGTAGCTCCTCAAAATGATATTTGTCCTCATGGAAGAACATATCCTATAAATGCAGTTGCTATTAATAAAAATAAAATAATAATTCCTACTATTCATGTATAAAAAAAATTAAATGATTCATAATAAATTCTTCGTCCAATATGAAGATAAATACAAATAAAAAATAGAGATGCTCCATTAGCATGTAAGGTTCGAATTATTCATCCATAATTTACATTTCGACAAATATAATTTACTCTGTAAAATGCTAATTCAATATTAGCAGTATAGTATATAGATAAAAATAATCCAGTGATAATTTGAATAATTAAGCAAAGAGCTAAAAGAGATCCAAAATTTCATCATGAAGAAATATTAGAAGGGGTAGGTAAATCAATTAAAGAGTTATTAATAATTTTAATTAAAGGATGAGATTTACGTAGTAAAAAAAAGTTATTTGACATTAGTAATTAAAAGATCGAAGAGGTCCATAGAAAATATTAGTAATTTTAACTATAGCAATTAGAGCAACAAATAAATAAATAATTATTATAATTATTAGAAAATAAATTTGACTATTATATAATTTAGAAATATTAATTTTATTTTCATTATTAAAAAAAAAAAATAAGTTAAAGAATTTAATTATATCATAATTAAAGTAAAAATTTAGTCAATTTAAATTATTAATAAATAAAATTCTAGAGAAAATAGTAATAATAAGAAAAATAATAATTGAATTTTTTAATGAAAAATTAAAGTTAAATATTTCATTTGAAGCAATACTTGATACATAAATAAATAGAACTAATAATCCTCCTATAAAAACTAAAAATAGAATATAAGAGAATCAATATGTATAATTAATTAGTCCTAATATAATACAGGTTAATAAGGTTTGAATAAGAATTAAAAAACCTATAGAAATGGGGTGATTAATAAATAATATAATAAAAGAAAATAAAATTATTGAAAGTGAGATAATTAATTTAATTATATCAAAGAATATTTTAAATAAAATAATAATTTTGGAGATTATAGATAAAGAAATTCTTTTTCTTTGAAGTTTTTAAAATAAAAATTTATTTTTGGTTTACAAGACCAATGTTTTTATTTAAACTATAAAAACTAATGATAATTTTAAATATGATATTAGTAGTAATAGTTATGTTTATATTTGGTAATATAATTTTTGTATTTCAACATAAACATTTATTAATTGTATTATTAAGATTAGAATTTATTGTGTTAAGAATTTTTATAATAATAATAATAATATTTAATTTTATTGAAAATGATATATATATATTAATAGTATTTCTTTTATTTTCTGTTTGTGAAGGAGCTTTAGGTTTATCTATCTTAGTTTCTATAATTCGAACTCATGGAAATGATTACTTTCAAAGATTTAATTTATTATAGAAAAATGATAAAATTTTTATTTATAATAATTTTTATAATTCCTTTATGTTTTTTTAATAATATATTTTGAATGGTTCAAATAATATTAATTATAATATTAATAATTTTTATAAATTTAACAATTAATATTAATATATTTAATAATTTAGGTTATACAATAAGATGTGATTTAATTTCTTATGGTTTAATTTTATTAAGAATTTGAATTTGTATATTAATAATTATAGCAAGAGAAAATTTTTATAAAAAAATATTTTTTAGAAATTTTTTTTTATTAAATGTATTATTATTATTAATTATATTATTTATAGTTTTTAGAGTGATAAATTTATTTATATTTTATTTTTTTTTTGAAAGAAGTTTAATTCCAACTTTAATATTAATTATTGGATGAGGATATCAACCTGAACGTATTCAAGCAGGAATATATTTATTAATATATACATTATTTGTTTCTTTACCCATATTAATAGGAATTTTTTTTATTTTTAATGATTTAAATTATTTAATTATATATTTTTATAAATTTTTTAATATGAATTACTTATTATTATATTTATCAATAATTTTAGCTTTTTTAGTAAAAATACCTATATATTTTGTTCATTTATGACTTCCTAAGGCTCATGTTGAAGCTCCAGTTTCTGGATCAATAATTTTAGCAGGAATTATGTTAAAGTTAGGAGGTTATGGGCTTTTACGTATTATGATTCTTTTTCAGAAAGTAGGGGTTAAATTTAATATTATTTGAATAGTAATTAGATTAGTAGGAGGTTTTTATATTAGATTAAATTGTTTTTGTCAAGTTGATATAAAATCTTTAATTGCTTATTCATCAGTTGCACATATAAGTTTAGTAATTTGTGGGGTTATAACTTTAAATTATTGAGGATTTTTAGGTTCTTATATTTTAATAATTGGTCATGGATTATGTTCTTCAGGAATATTTTGTTTAGCTAATATTAATTATGAACGAATTCATAGACGAAGTTTATTTATAAATAAAGGAATAATGAATTTTATACCTTCAATAAGATTATGATGATTTTTATTGATGTCTTCCAATATAGCAGCTCCTCCTTCTATAAATTTAATAGGGGAAATTATATTAATTAATAGATTAGTTAGATGATCTTGATTATCAATAATTATATTGATAATAATTTCTTTTTTTAGAGCAGGATATAGTTTATACTTATATTCTTATACACAACATGGAAAATATAATATAAGAATATATAGATTTTATATAGGAGTATCACGAGAGTATTTATTATTATTATTACATTGAGTACCTTTAAATATATTAATTTTAAAGATTGATTATTTTTTAATTTGATTTTATCTAAATAATTTAATAAAAATATTGATTTGTGGAGTCAAAAATATGAGATTTCATTTTAGATTATTAAATATATATATTCAATTTATTTTTTAAGATTTTTTTTTTTTTTTTTTTTTAGAATAGTAATATATTTTTTTATAATATATTTTATTATAGAAAATATGGTTTTATTATTAGAATGAGAAATTATTTCATTTAATTCTATGAGAATTATTATATCTATTTTATTGGATTGAATATCATTATTATTTATGATATTTGTTTTAGTAATTTCTTCTTCTGTTATTTATTATAGAAAAAGATATATACATTCAGAATTAAATTTTAATCGTTTTATTATATTAGTTTTATTATTTGTATTTTCGATGATTATATTAATTATTAGTCCTAATGTAATTAGTATTTTTTTAGGTTGAGATGGATTAGGATTGGTTTCTTATTGTTTAGTAATTTATTATCAAAATATTAAATCTTATAATGCAGGAATACTTACAGCATTATCTAATCGAGTAGGAGATGTAATAATTTTAATAGTTATTGCTTGAATAATGAATTATGGGAGATGAAATTATATTTTTTACTTAAATTTAATAAAAAATGATTTAATAATAGAAATTATTAGAATTTTATTAATTATTGCTGCTATAACTAAAAGAGCTCAAATTCCTTTTAGATCATGATTACCAGCTGCTATAGCAGCTCCAACGCCTGTTTCTGCTTTAGTACATTCATCAACTTTAGTAACAGCTGGGGTTTATTTATTAATTCGATTTAATGTATTATTATTAGATATAATATTTTTAAAAGTTTTATTAATATTATCGAGATTAACAATATTTATAGCTGGTGTTTCTGCTAATTATGAATTTGATTTAAAGAAAATTATTGCTCTATCAACTTTAAGACAATTAGGATTAATAATAAGAATTTTAGGAATAGGTTTATCTGATTTAGCTTTTTTTCATTTATTAACTCATGCTATATTTAAAGCTTTATTATTTATATGTGCTGGAGTGATTATTCATATGATGAATGAAATACAAGATATTCGTTATATAGGTGGTTTAGTATATTATATTCCTTTAACTTCATTATGTTTAAATATTTCTAATTTAGCTTTATGTGGAATACCTTTTTTAGCTGGATTTTATTCTAAAGATTTAATTTTAGATGTGTTTAGAATAAGAAATTTAAATATTATAGTTTATATATTATATTATATTTCTACTGGATTGACTGTATATTATACAATTCGTTTATTATTTTATTTAATAATTAATGATTATAATTTAATAGTAGTTTATAATTTGTATGATGAAGATTATATTATATTAAAAAGTATATTTATATTATTATTGTTAAGATTAATCGTGGGAAGATCTTTAAGTTGAATAATTTTACAATATCCTTATATAATTTTTTTGCCTTTGTCTTTAAAATTAATAGTGATTTATGTAAGATTAGTAGGATTTATAATAGGATATATAGTAAGAAAAATAAAAATTTATTCTTTAAATAAATTTTTATTAACTTATAGTTTGAGAAATTTTTTAAGATTAATATGATTTATACCTAATTTATCAACTTATGGATTAAATTATTATTTTTTAAAATTAGGGCAAAATATTACAAAAAATATTGATATAGGATGAAGAGAAGTATATAGAGGTTATGGTATATATAATATTATAAAAAAATATTCTATTTTATATAATTTTTTTCAGATAAGAAATTTTAAGGTTTATTTATTTAGATTTATTTTATGGATATTATTTATATATTTAATAATAATTATTTAAAAAAAAATTTAAATAGCTTATATATAAAGAGCATAATATTGAAGATATTAAGGAAATTAAGAAATTTTTAAATATTTATAAAAAAAATTTTTTTATTTTTACAATGAAAATGTAATGTTTTAATTAATAAACTATATAAATAGAAATATTAATGATTATAAATCACTATATATTAAGTTAGCAGCTTAATTTTATATATTTCTTAATTGGAATTTTTTATTCATTAATATTATTAACAGTAATATACCTCTATTTGGTTTCAATTAATAAATAAGGAGTAGTTAACTCTATCTTTTAAGTCGAAATTAAATGCAATATTGCTTCTTATTTAAGATAAATTAAAAATTAATATTTTTTGAATGCAAATCAAATGTTTTTATAAACTATAATCCTAATTTGTTCAATTAAGTATATTTTGATTTCATTCATGATAAAGACCAATTATTAAAATAATTAAAAAGAAAAATCTAATTTTTATTATTGTTAAAAAATTTACTAAATAAAATGAATAAATTAAAGGAAAAATTAGAGCAATTTCAATATCAAAAATTAAAAAAATTACTGTAATTAAGAAAAAATGTAAAGAAAATGGGATACGAGCAGAAGATTTAGGATCAAATCCGCATTCAAATGGAGAATTTTTTTCTCGATCTATAAAAGATTTTTTTGATAATAATATTGACAAAAATATTATAAGGTTAGAAATAAAGATAATTAAAATAGATATTATAAATAATAAATTAATTATTTATATTAAAAAATTAAACTTTTTGATTGGAAGTCAAATATACTAAATATATTATATAAATAAATTAATTTCCTCATCAATAAATAGAGATATATAAAAATAATCAAATTACATCTACGAAATGTCAATATCATGCTGCTGCTTCAAATCCAAAGTGATGATTTGATGAAAAATGAAAATTTAAATGTCGAATAAAACAAATAGAAAGAAAAATTGTTCCAATAATTACATGAAGACCATGAAATCCAGTAGCTAAAAAGAAAATTGATCCATAAATACTATCAGCAATAGAAAAAGGAGATTCAATATATTCATAAGTTTGTAAAATAGAAAAATAAATTCCTAATAAAATAGTTAAAATTAAACTTTGAGTTAATTGAGAAAAATTATTTTTTATAATAGCATGATGAGCTCAAGTAATAGTAATACCTGAGGAAATTAAAATAATAGTATTTAGTAAAGGAATTTGAAAAGGATTAAATGGAATAATATTTAAAGGTGGTCATGAAGCTCCAATTTCAATATTAGGAGAAAGACTTCTATGAAAAAAAGCTCAAAAAAATGAAATAAAGAAAAATACTTCAGAAATAATGAAAAGGATTATACCTCATCGTAATCCTTTAGAAACTAAAATGGTATGTTTACCTTGGAATGTACTTTCTCGACAAATATCTCGTCATCATTGATATATAGTTAATAAGATAATAAAATAACCTAAAGTTATTAAATAAAAATTATAGCTATGGAATCATTTAATTATACCTGTTATTAAAGTTATTACTCCAATTGAACCTGTAAGAGGTCAAGGACTAAAATCTACTAAGTGAAAAGGATGATTATTATTTGTAGTCATTAGTTTACTTCGCTAGAATATAAAGTTCTTAAAATGGAAATAACATAAGATTGAATAACTGCAACTGCAGATTCTAAAATTAAAAGTAAAATTTGGATAAAAATTAATAATAATAATATATATATAGATAAATTAGTACTGGTATTACTTAGTAAAGTTAATAGTAAATGTCCAGCAATTATATTAGCGGTTAATCGAATGGCTAATGTTCCTGGTCGAATAATATTTCTAATGGTTTCGATTAATACTATAAAAGGTATTAGAATTTTTGGAGTACCTTGAGGAATTAAATGAATAAATATATGTTGAGAATTATTAATTCATCCATAAAATATAAATCTTAATCATAAAGTTAAAGAAATCGATAAAGAAATAGTTAAATGACTAGTTCTAGTAAAAATGTAAGGAAAAAGACCTAATAAATTATTAAATAAGATGAAATAAAATAAAGAAATAAAAATTAAAGTAGAACCTTTAGTTTTTATATTACCTAAAAGAATTTTAAATTCATTATGTAATTTATATAAAATAAAATTTCATAAAATAAATTGACGATTAGGAATAATTCAAAAAGTATAAGGAATAAATAAAAATCCGATGAAAGTTCTAATTCAATTTAATTGTAAATAAAAAATATTAGTTGAAGGGTCAAAAATAGAAAATAAATTAGTTATCATTTTCAAAATGTTTTTTTTTTAAAATTTTTATTTAAAATATTATTTTTAATAATATTTTTATTATTCAAGTTAAAAATAAAATAATTAAAAATATTAAATAAAATAAAAATTATAATAAAGAAAAAAAAAGATAAAATTCAATTAATTGGTATTATTTGAGGAATAAAAGAATATTACATTAGAGTAATAATATAAATTTGACATATTTATGTTATATTTTAACTAATTCTTTCATTAGAAGTAAATGCTATCTTACTATGAAATGGTTTAAGAGACCAGTACTTGCTTTCAGTCATCTAATGAAGAGTAATTATTAATTCAACTAATAAAATTTTTAATATTAATTCTTTCAATAACAATAGGTATAAAACTATGATTTGCTCCACAAATTTCTGAACATTGGCCAAAAAAAATTCCTGGTCGGTTAATATATAAATTACCTTGATTTAAACGTCCAGGATTGGCATCGATTTTAATTCCTAAAGAAGGAATAGTTCAAGAATGAATTACATCTGTAGCTGTAATTAAAATTCGAATTTGATTATTTATAGGTAAAATAATTCGATTATCTACATCGAGAAGACGAAAATTATTTAAATTTTCTTTTCTATAATTAATTATATAAGAATCAAATTCAACATTATTAAAATCAGAATATTCATAACTTCAATATCATTGATGACCAATAGATTTTAAAGTAATTAAAGGATTATTAAGTTCATCTAAAAGATAAAGAAGACGAAGAGAAGGAAGAGCAATAAAAATTAAAGTAAAAGCTGGGATAATAGTTCAAATTAATTCAATTATTTGACCTTCTAAAAGAAATCGATTAATAAAGTTATTTAAAAATAAATTAAATATTAAATATCTAACTAAAACAGTAATTATAATTAAAATAATTAAAGTATGATCATGAAAAAAAATAATTTGTTCTATTAGTGGGGAAGCTCTATTTTGAAGATTAAAATTAGATCAAGTTGCCATTTCTAAAAAAAGGATAACCCTTTATAAATGGGGTTTAAATCCATTACATATAATCTGTCATATTAGAAATTTCTTAAGATAGGAAGTTCATTATATGAATGTTCTGAGGGGGGAAGATTTTGAAGTCATTCAATAGAAGAAGGTATATTAAGAGTAAATAAAATAATACGTTTATTAATTAAAGATTCTCAAATAATTAATATTATTAATATTATAGAAAATAAGGAAATATAAGATCCAAAAGAAGAAATAATGTTTCATGAAATAAATCTATCAGGATAGTCAGAATATCGTCGAGGTATACCTGCTAATCCTAAAAAATGTTGGGGGAAAAAAGTTAAATTTACTCCAATGAATATAGAAATAAATTGAATTTTTAGTATAAATGGATTTAATGATAGGCCTGTAAATAAAGGATATCAATGGATAAATCCTCCTATAATAGCAAATACAGCTCCTATAGATAGAACATAATGAAAATGAGCTACAACATAATAAGTATCATGTAAAGTAATATCAATAGAGGAATTAGCTAAAATAACTCCAGTTAATCCTCCTACAGTAAATAAAAAAACAAATCCTAAACTTCATAATATTGAAGGACTATAATTAATTTGTGTTCCATGAAGAGTAGCTAATCAACTAAAAATTTTAATTCCTGTGGGAACAGCAATAATTATTGTAGCTGAAGTAAAATAAGCTCGTGTATCAATATCTATTCCTACAGTAAATATGTGATGAGCTCATACAATAAATCCTAATAATCCAATAGCTATTATAGCATAAATTATACCTAAACAACCAAATGTTTCTTTTTTTCCTCTTTCTTGAGAAATAATATGTGAAATTATTCCAAATCCTGGGAGAATTAAAATATAAACTTCTGGATGACCAAAAAATCAAAATAAATGTTGATATAAGATTGGATCTCCTCCACCAGCTGGGTCAAAAAAAGAAGTATTAATATTTCGATCTGTTAATAGTATAGTAATAGCTCCAGCTAAAACAGGTAAAGAAAGAAGTAGTAAAATAGCTGTAATTCTTACTGCTCAAATGAATAAGGGTATTTGGTCAAAGGATATATTATTAATACGTATATTAATAATTGTAGAAATAAAATTAATAGCTCCAAGAATAGAAGAAATTCCAGCTAAATGTAGAGAAAAAATAGTTAAATCAACTGATCTTCCTCTATGAGCGATATTAGATGAAAGGGGGGGGTAGACCGTTCATCCTGTACCTGCTCCGTTTTCAACAATTCTTCTCGAAATTAAAAGGGTTAGAGAAGGGGGTAAAAGTCAAAAACTTATATTATTTATACGAGGAAAAGCTATATCAGGAGCTCCTAGTATTAAAGGAATTAATCAATTTCCAAATCCTCCAATTATAATAGGTATAACTATAAAAAAGATTATAATAAATGCATGAGCTGTAACAATAGTATTGTAAATTTGATCGTCTCCAATTAAAGAACCAGGGTTTCCTAGTTCAGTTCGAATTAATAATCTTAATGAAGTACCAATTATACCTGCTCAAATACCAAAAATAAAATATAATGTTCCAATATCTTTATGATTAGTTGAATAAAATCATTTTCGCTAATAAAATGGCTGATAATAGGCGATAAATTGTAAATTTATTTATGAGAGATATTCTTTTTTATTAAGTCTTATATTCATTAATGATGTAAAATTGCAAATTTTAAGGAGTAAAGTATAATTACTAAGGCTTAAAGAATATCTTTTTTTATAATTTTGAAGATTATTAGTTTATATAACTTAAAACCTTATATAAAAAAAAAAGTTCTTAAAATTATACCTAAAATAGAAATTAAATTAAAAATTTTAATTAAAATTAATTGATTATTTTTAATAAAAAATTTAAATCATTTTATTTTAAGGTAATTAAATATAATTGAGGAATATATAATTCGAATATAAATAAATATTATAATTAATCTTATTAAAATAAAAATAAAACAAATTAATAATAAATTATTATTAATTAAGAAATTAATAATAATTCATTTAGGGAAAAATCCTAGGAATGGAGGTAAACCTCTTAAAGATAAAAAATTAATAAATATAGAAAATTTAATAAAATTATTTATATTAACAATAAATAATTGATTAATAAAAAAAATATTAAATATATTGAATGTAAAACATACAATTCTGATAAAAAAAGTATATAAAAAAAAATAAAATATTCATAAATTATTTCTGATTATTAAAGATATAAGTATTCAACCTAAATTATTAATAGAAGAAAAGGTTAAAATTTTACGAAGAGAAGTTTGATTAAGCCCTCCTAATGTTCTAATAATTATATTTAAAGAGGAAATTAATAAGATAAAATTATTATTAATATAATAAGACAATAAAATTATGGGGGAAATTTTTTGTCATGATATTAAAATAAAGCAATTAAATCAAGATAATCCTTCAATAATATTAGGGAATCAAAAATGGAATGGGGTGGATCCTATTTTTATTAATATTGAAGAATTAATTAAAATAGAAAAAATTAAATTTATTTCAAAATTTTTTATTAAAATTAATTTAAAAATAATAGAAAATAAAAAATTAATTGAAGCGATTGATTGAGTAAGAAAGTATTTTAATGCTGCTTCTGAAGATAATAAATTTTTTGAATTAGAAATTAAAGGAATAAAACTTAATAAATTAATTTCTAATCCAATTCAACATCCTAATCAAGAGTTAGAAGAAATAGAAATTAAAGTTCTAAAAAAAAGAATAAAATAAAAAAATATTTTATTAGAATTTAAATTTAAAAAAATGTAAAATAAAATAATGAATTTTAAATTCAATAATATATTTTAGTGTAAGAAGCACAATAATTTTTGATATTATTAGATATAGTTTAATTCTATAAGGTATAATAAAGGTAGATATACTACTTAATTTATTCTATCAGAATAATCCTTTAATCAGGCACTTTATTTAAAAAAAAGAATTATCTTTATATTTGGGGTATGAACCCAAAAGCTTAATTTAGCTTATTTTTAA